AATAAGATGCCTGACTAAAGGATTATTTTGATAGAATAAATTAGGTAAATTTTTACTCTTATTGTAAATTAAAGAATTAAACTTAACCTTAAACTTCAAAAATTTATATGCATTATTACACTAAATTACAAAAAGATAAGCTAATCTTAAGCTATTAGGCCCATAACCTAAATATAGAATTAATTTTCTTCTTTTTAATTTTAATAAATTTTGAAATTTTATTTAACTTTTGTATAGTAATAGGGGTTACTATTGCAATAAGTTCAAATAATTGACTAACAATTTGACTAGGACTAGAATTGTCAATAATGTGTTTTATACCTATTATATCAAACAAATTTAAACTTAATTCAGAATCTTGTATTAAATACTTTATTGTTCAAAGATTAAGATCTTCAATTATAATAATAGGGGTTATTATAATGTCGATACTGATCTCAAACACAATAATGCTTTCACTTTCCCTTATATTAAAACTAGGGGTTAGACCATTACACACATGAGTAGTTTCAATCATTGAGGGGATGAGATACTATTCAATTTTTATAATATTAACTTTAATGAAATTGGCTCCAATTAATATATTATCGTATATTAATGAAGATTTCAATTTATTCATCATTTTAGGGTTATTGGTGGGCTCAATTTCAGGTTTGAACCAAAACTCAATTAAGAAAATTTTAACATATTCTTCAATTTTTAATATATCATTAATTATTTCATCATTAGATAGAACAGAAATTTGATTAACTTTTTTCTTAGTATATTCTGTTTCTTTAATGTTACTAAATTATTTAATTACAAAATTAAATTTTAACTTTATCAACCAAATAATTATTAATAATTTTAATATTTATGTAAAAATATGTTGTTGGTTCGCAATTTTATCAATAGGTGGCTTTCCACCTTTACCGGGATTCTTTGCTAAATTAATAGTAATTAAATTTTTAATTATCAAAAACGAATTTTTAACCATTTTTATTGTAATTATAACTTCATTAATCGTTATATTTTTTTATACTCGAATAGTTATTTTGTCCGTTATTTTATTTTTCAATATACCTAAATGATTATTATCAACTAAACTAAATTTTAACTCTTTTATTGTTATAACTAGATTTATATTACCATTGATAGTTTTAAACTTAAAATCCTTATAAGGATTTTAAGTTAATAAAACTATTAACCTTCAAAGTTAAAATTACTTGAAGTAAATCTTAAGTTTTAAACACAAGGTATCATTAAATTTGCAATTTAACATTTTATTAAACTACTAAAACTTTATCAGGGGAATATTAACTTTCATCTACAAATTTACAGTTTGTTACTTTTTTCAGACACCCTAATGAATAAATGATTATTTTCAACTAATCATAGGGATATCGGTACATTATACTTTATATTTGGAATTTGATCTGGTATTGTTGGCATAATACTAAGATTAATTATTCGATTAGAGCTCAGACAACCTGGGCCATTAATAAATAATGATCAAGTATACAATACAGTAGTTACATCTCATGCATTAATCATAATTTTCTTCATAGTTATACCAATTATAATTGGAGGATTTGGGAATTGACTATTGCCTTTAATAATTGGGGCACCAGATATAGCATTCCCACGACTAAATAACATAAGATTTTGACTACTACCACCTTCATTAATTATACTATTACTCAGATCAACTATTGAATCAGGTGCCGGGACGGGTTGAACTATATACCCCCCTCTATCCTCAAATTTAGCACATACCTCACCTAGAGTGGATATAGCAATTTTTTCTTTACACCTTGCTGGTATTTCCTCAATCTTAGGCGCTATCAATTTTATTACAACTGTAATTAATATACGAGCAATTGGTATAAAAATAGATCAAACTCCTCTTTTCGTTTGATCTGTTTTAATTACAGCATTCTTACTACTTTTATCTTTACCAGTATTAGCTGGTGCTATTACAATATTACTCACTGATCGAAATATTAATACTTCTTTTTTTGACCCGTCAGGAGGGGGGGACCCAATTCTATTTCAACATTTATTCTGATTTTTTGGTCATCCTGAAGTCTATATTTTAATTCTACCTGGATTTGGTTTAATTTCTCATATTATTATTCAAGAAAGTGGGAAAAATGAATCATTTGGATTTATCGGTATAGTCTATGCAATAGTTTCAATCGGGGTTTTAGGATTTGTAGTATGAGCCCACCATATATTTACAATTGGTATAGATGTTGATACCCGGGCTTACTTCACTTCAGCAACTATAATTATTGCAGTACCAACTGGTATTAAAGTTTTCAGATGATTAGCAACAATACATGGAGTATATAAAAACTTTAACATTTCAATATTATGATCCTTAGGTTTTATTTTTTTATTTACCATTGGAGGTCTTACTGGAATTATTTTATCAAATTCATCAATTGATGTAGTTTTACATGATACTTACTATGTAGTAGCTCATTTTCATTATGTATTATCTATAGGAGCCGTATTTGCTATTTTGGCAGGATTTATTCATTGATACCCATTAATTACAGGATTAACATTAAATAAAAAATGATTAAAAATTCAATTTTTAATTATATTCCTAGGGGTAAATTTAACTTTTTTCCCCCAGCATTATTTAGGATTAAGAGGTATACCTCGGCGTTACTCTGATTACCCAGACTTATACGCTTCATGAAATTTAATCTCATCATTTGGTAGATTAATTTCTACTATTAGAATTATAATTTTAATAATTATTATATGGGAAAGATTAATTTCAAAACGAATAGTAATTTTTTCCATCAATAATCAATCTTCAATTGAATGAATACAGATGACCCCTCCCGAAGAACATTCTTACATAGAATTACCATTAGTTACAAAATTCTAATGTGGCAGAATTTAATGTAATGAATTTAAGATTCATTTATAAATATTTTTATTTCTTTAGAAATAAATTCATGAATATCAAAATTTATACAAGACTCTGTATCACCAATTATAGAACAATTGATATTATTTCATGACCATGCAATAATAATCGTTATAATAATTACAGTAATAGTTGGATATATTATCATTACTATCTTTATAAATAAGCTTACAAGACGTTTAATACTAGAAAATCAAACAATTGAATTAATCTGAACACTTATACCAGCATTAACTTTAATTTTTATTGCACTACCCTCATTACGAATTTTATACTTAATTGAAGAATCATTAAAACCTATTTTAACAATTAAAGTTATTGGGCATCAATGATACTGATCTTATGAATATTCTGACTTTAATGAAATTGAATTTGAATCTTATATAATACCATCGAATAATCTGGGACTAAGAGATTTCCGACTTTTAGACACCGATAATCGTATAATTATTCCTTTTAATACAATAATTCGAATTTTAACATCTTCATCTGATGTAATTCATTCTTGAACTATCCCATCTGTAGGTATTAAAATTGATGCTTCACCAGGACGTATCAATCAAGGAAATATAATTGTAAACCGCCCAGGTATTTTCTTTGGGCAATGTTCAGAAATTTGTGGTTCTAATCATAGATTTATACCAATTTCAATAGAAAGAGTTAATATAAAATCATTTATAAACTGAATTAACAAAAAATCATTAAGATACTTAAAAGCAAGTAATGATCTCTTAAATCAAATTATGGTAAAGTAGCGTATGCCCTTAATGAAGAAATTAGTTTAAACTAAAACATTAATTTGTCAAATTAAAAATAATTAATATTATTTCTTTATACCACAAATATCTCCTATATGATGAATAACTTTAATATTTATATTTAATTCAATAATTGTTTTATCAATTACAATAACATATTTTAATTATAAAACTTCATTAAAACTATTATCATCAACAAAAAAAATTAGTTTAATTTGAAAATGATAACAAATCTATTCTCAACATTTGATCCTTGTACAGGTAACTTGTCATTAAATTGAATTAGATCATTAATCTTATTATTAATATTTAATTATAATTACTGAATTAAATCAAATAATGTAATAAATTTAATATTAAAAATTATAATATCAATAAAAAATGAATTAAATGTTATTATACCACAAAGGGGTTCAAGAATTATATTTTTAGGTATAAGAATCTTTATTTTAATTAACAACATTATGGGATTAATCCCATATATTTTTACTTCATCTTCACATTTAACATTTTCATTAGCATTAGCTTTACCTATGTGAGTAGCATTTATAATATATGGTTGAATAAATAAAACAAATACCATATTTACTCATTTAGTGCCAATAGGCACTCCATCTATTCTTATACCATTCATAGTTTTAATTGAAACAATTAGAAACTTAATTCGACCTGGTTCTTTAGCAGTACGATTAACATCAAATATGATTGCAGGACACTTACTAATGGCTTTATTAGGAAATAGATGCAGATTTATCACAACAATAGTTTTTATACTTATTTTCATAATATTAATATTATTTGAAACTGCTGTGTCATTTATTCAATCATATGTATTTATAATTTTAGCAACTTTATATTCTAGAGAAGTTTAAATGAATAATCACCCATTTCATTTAGTAGACAAGAGACCTTGACCTATTTTAAGTTCAATATCTCTATTGTGTTTAACGTCAGGGGCAATCTTAATATTTTACAAAACAGAATTTTACTTAATTACAATTGGAGTATTAATTACAATTTTATGTATAATTCAATGATGACGAGATATCATCCGAGAATCAACCTTTCAAGGTTTACACAGAATAAAAGTCATTAAAAATATAAAATTAGGTATAATTTTATTTATTCTATCAGAAGTTATATTTTTTGTGTCATTCTTTTGGTCATTTTTCCATAGAAGATTATCACCGTCAATTGAAATCGGAATAAACTGGCCCCCTTTAAATATTAAATCATTTAATCCAATGGGAATTCCATTATTAAACACAATAATCTTATTATCATCAGGAGTTTCAATAACCTGATCACATAGAGCATTATTAATAAAAAATTATTCACAAGCAATAAAAAGAATACTGATTACTATTATTTTAGGATTATATTTTTCAACATTACAATTATATGAATATATAGAGTCACCATTTTGCATTGCAGACTCTGTTTATGGATCATCATTCTTTATAAGAACTGGATTCCATGGTATTCACGTTCTAATTGGATCAATTTTTATTTTAACTTCAATTGTCCGGCTAAAAAAATTACACTATTCAAACTACCACCATGTAGGATTTGAATGTTCAGCTTGATATTGACATTTTGTAGATGTAGTATGATTATTCTTATATATTTCAATTTATTGATGAGGTAGATATTCATTTAGTATATAAAGTATATTTAACTTCCAATTAAAAGGATTAATAAAAATGAATAATATTAGTAATAAAATATATATTTTTAATTATTTTAATTAATATTTTAATAGTTGTCATAATTACAGTTCTAAGAAAAAAATCTATTATAGATACACAAAAATTATCACCATTCGAATGTGGATTTAATCCTATTTCAAAAAAACGTTTACCATTTTCAATCCATTTCTTTATGATTGCTATCATCTTCTTAATTTTTGATGTAGAAATTGTAATTATTATACCAATGGTACTAACAATAAAATTTTCAATAATAAAATTTTGAATAATAACATGTACAACCTTTATTTCAATTCTTTTAATTGGATTATATTATGAATGGTTAAATGGGCTGTTAAATTGAACTAAATAAAGTTATAGTTAATTATAACATTTAATTTGCAATTAAAAAGTCCTTAAATTAAAGGTTTCTTTGTAGCATTGAAGTAATAATTACATTTAGTTTCGGCCTAAAAATTAGGGATATATACCCTTATGTTTTAGTTGAAGCCAAATTAAGAGGCATTCTATTGTTAATAGAATAATTGATAAAAATCCAATTAATAGAGTAAATGAATAAAAGTAGCTGCTAACTAACTTTTAATGCGGTTAAATTCCGTTATACTCTTATTCATTTAGTTTAAAAAAAATATTTTATTTTCATTAAAAAGATGAATAATAAATCAATGAATTTGTGTTCAAAAATAAATTCCCTAATGTCTTCAGCATTAAACTCTATATAAGCTATAAACACATAATAAAAATAAAAATCATAATAAATAAGAAATTATAAAAATCTTGAGATTATTATTTAAATATAATTGAAAAAAATTAGAAATTCTAGATAAATAATTATAAAGGTTTAAGGTTAAATAAAATTCACCTCAAAAAAGAACCTTATAATAATTAATAAATAAATTAAAAAAAGAACTAGTTAAAAATATAGAATAACCTAACATAAACCACATATTAGAATTAAAATAATAAAAATTCAATAATTTTAGGTAATTAAATCTATTAAGTTCAAAACCAAATCATAACCCTAAAATAATAAAAAATAAAGTACTAATTTTAATTCACACCGGTAGAAAAATTCAAATTAAATCAAAATTTATTAATCAATTTAAAGCACATCCAAAAACAGTAGAAAAAAATCTCATAACCAAAACTCTTATACCTATAAAATTAAATTCATTTTTTACACAACTTATAGGTGAAAAATTAAAACTCCTCAATAAAGAATAATAAACAAGACGAAATGAATAACAACAAGTTAACCCTAAACTAAAATAAAAAATTATAATAACCACAAAATTAAACCCTGAAAAAAAAGATATTTCAATAATTAAGTCCTTAGAGTAAAAACCGGATAAAAATGGAATCCCACATAAAGCTATATTAGAAATATTAAAACAACATCTAGTTAAAGGTAAAAAATTACAACAACCACCCAGAAATCGAATATCTTGATTATCTAAATAAAAATAAATAAAAATTCCTGAACATAAAAACAATAAAGATTTAAATATTGCGTGAGTTAATAAATGAAAAAATGAAAAATCAAAAAATCCCAAAAAAATAGAAGTTATTATTAACCCTAACTGTCTTAATGTTGAAAAAGCAATAATTTTCTTTAAATCAAATTCATAATTTGCACAAAAAGAAGAAAAAATTATAGTAAATAAGCCCATTAATATAAAAAAATAATTAAAAACAATCAGACTATCAAAAAAACGAAGTAATAAATATACACCAGCTGTAACTAAAGTTGAAGAATGCACAAGTGATGATACAGGGGTAGGAGCAGCTATAGCTGCTGGTAATCAACACGAAAAAGGGACTTGGGCTCTCCTAGTAAAAGAAGATAAAATAATAAGAATAAAAATATTATTACAAAAATAAAAATTATAAAAAATAAAATTTCAACCACCAAATGATATTATTCAACTAATGCAAATTAAAATACCAATATCCCCTAATCGATTAGTTAGGCAAGTAATTATACCAGATAAGTTTCTTCTTAATGATCTATAATAAATAACCAAACAATAAGAAACTAACCCTAAACCATCCCAACCTAAAAGAATACTAATTAAGTTAGGTCTTATAATCATAAGAAATATTCTAAAAATAAATAATAATACTAAATATAAAAATCGATTTGAAGAAATACTTGAATAACCTATGTAAAAGGATCTATATAAAATTACTATAGAAGAAATAAATAAAACAATAGATACAAATAATAAAGACTTAAAATCAAAAATTAAAACATAATAAAAATTCAAAGAATTTATACAAATTAAATTATACTCTAAAAATATACAAAAGTTTCTATTCATAAAATATAAACCTAAATAAAAAGAAATAACAGACAAAAATAATAAATTAAAAAATCAAATTAAATACTTATTTAACAAAACTTAAGACAATAAAAGTATCTGAAACACCACAAATTTCAATTTTTAATTAAACTACTTAAATAACTAAAAAATAATGAACCAAAACAACAATAAGACTAAAGGATATAAGTGATTAATTAATAATAAAAACTCAGAAGCAAAAATATTAGAGTAAGAAAAACTATCGCTAAAACTACCATGCTGAGAACATCTATATAAATAAAAACAAAAACACGCACAAAAAAAAGACCCTAAAAATAAATAATAGTAAGAAAAATCAAAATAATAAATAGATCTTATAATAATTATTAATTCACCTAAAAAATTAATACTAGGAGGGCAGCCCATATTAAAAGAACTAAATAAAAATCAAAAAATAGATAAACTAGGTATAAAAAAAATTATACCTTTAATTAAATATAAACTACGGGAATTGATTCGAACATAACAAATATTTGCTAAACAAAATAAACCTGAGGAACATAAACCATGAGATAGTATTATAATTAAAGAACCAAATATTCCTAATTTTCTTATAGTTAAAATACCTATTAAACACAATCTTATATGAGCAACAGAAGAATAGGCAATCAAACACTTTAAATCAACCTGAATTAAACAGATTAAACTTACTATAAGTGAACCTAAAATCCCAAAAGAAAATCAAACATAACTATATTTATAAAAAAAATCCTCATTTAAATACATAAATCGAATTAACCCATATCCACCAATTTTTAATATTAACCCTGCTAAAATTATAGAACCAGAAATAGGGGCTTGGACATGAGCTTTTGGTAATCAAAAATGAAGTATAAATATTGGAAATTTAATTAAAAATGGAATAATTACAGACAAATGGCCAATGAAATTAAAATTAAAATTTAAATCAAAAACAAAACAAATTATATTAAAATCCATATATAAATACAAAATAAAAATAAATAAAGGCAATGAACCAAATAAAGTATAAAAAAATAAATAAATACCAGAACGTAACCGTTCTGGTTGATAACCTCAACCTAAAATTAAAATTATTAAAGGAATGAGAATAAACTCAAAAGAAATATATATTAGAAGCATATTTACTGAAGAAAAAATAATTAATAATAAAAAACAAATTGTGTAATTAATAAATAAAAAATAAGAATTATTTATTAATACTAAACTAGCTAAATTTATTAATCTAACAATATAAAATCTAAGAATAATTAAGCTATACGAAATATAATCAACCCCAAATAAATAAGAAAATGAACATAAATTAAATTCTGATGACGAAAATATAAAAATAAAAATAAAAAATATATAAATAAATTGATAACAATACCAAAAAGAATAATTAAACAAGGGGATCACAAAAATTATGTAAAATATATAACTTATCATATATAAATAGAACTTAAATAATCATTGGAGTGACATCGAATTATAAGAACAATTAGTCTTAAACCTAAAACTCCTTCACACACATAAAAAGTTAATAAAACAACATATACATATAATGAACTAAAAAATATTAAACAATAAAAATAAATAATTAATAATAAATAAACAATAATAAATTCTAATCTAATTAAACATAAAAAAACATGTTTTCGCACTAAACTAAGGGATAAAAATCCTAAAAACAAAAAAAAAAAAAAAAAATTGATCATTAGTTTTAATAATTTAATTAAAATATTAATTTTGTAAATTAAAAATGAATAAAAGTCTTAAAACATCAGTAAAATGTTGAGTAACATATCTTAAACCTCCAAAATTTATATTTTTATAAAATATTTACTGAAATTAAAATAATAATAATAAAAACAATAATAGCAATTGCAGTTTTATCAACAATAATAAAAAGACCTATATCTATGGGTTTAACCTTATTGATACAAACAACATTAGCTATTTTAATAATAAATATAATTAATTCATACTCATGAGTTCCCATAATTACATTTTTAATTATAATCGGGGGCTTAATAATTATTTTTATATACATAAGAAGAATCACATCAAATGAAAAATTCAAATTAAATTTAAAAATAATATTAACTCTCATAATTATAACATTAATTATAGAAGAAACAATATTAAACTTACCAAATCAAGAATATCAATCAATACAAAGAGGGGCAAGAAATATAATATCTATAAATAAAATATACAGAAAATCTATACTTATAACAATAATAATAGTTATATACCTATTATTAACAATAATTTCAGTAAATAAAATTATTAAATTATTTGAGGGTCCACTCCGGGCAATAACTTATGAACAAATCTATAATAAAATCAAGTAAAATTATTTCAATCTTAGCAAATTCCCTTGTTTATTTACCAACACCAATAAATTTAAGCAATTGGTGAAATTTCGGTTCAATTTTAGGAATATGTCTTATAATTCAATTAATTTCAGGAATTATACTATCAATACACTACACCGCAAATATTGAAATAGCATTTAACAGAGTAAGTCATATTATACGGGATGTTAACTATGGATGATTAATCCGAACCATCCATGCAAACGGGGCATCATTATTTTTCATATGTATATTTATACATATTGGGCGGGGTATATACTATTCATCATATAAAATATTTAATACATGAGCCTCAGGGGTGTTAATTCTTTTATTAACAATGGCGGCTGCATTTTTAGGGTACGTTTTACCATGAGGTCAAATATCATTCTGGGGGGCAACAGTAATTACAAATTTACTATCAGCAATCCCCTACCTTGGGGGAATATTAGTAAATTGAATCTGAGGGGGTTTCGCGGTTAGAAACCCTACTTTGTCACGATTCTTTTCATTACACTTTATTTTACCATTTATCATCATAATAATAGTTATTATTCACTTATTTATATTACATGCAACAGGGTCTAGAAACCCAATTGGGTTAAACTCAAAAATTGATAAGATTCCATTTCATCCATACTATTCAATTAAAGATTTAATAGGAATGTCTATTACATTAATAATTATATTTATACTAAATATAATAGAACCATTCATACTTTCTGACCCTGATAATTTTACACCAGCTGACCCTATAGTAACACCAGTTCATATTCAACCAGAATGATACTTTTTATTTGCTTATGCAATTCTACGTTCAATCCCAAACAAATTAGGGGGTGTTTTAGCCCTTTTTATATCCATTATTATTTTAATAGTTATACCTATATCAATAAATATAAAGTTTAAGGGTCTCAACTTTTATCCTATAAGACAAGTATACTACTGAATATTTATTTCAAACTTTATTCTTTTAACATGAATTGGTTCTCAACCAGTTGAATTACCATTTACAACAACCGGTGTAATATTAACACTAATATATTTTTCATACTTTATTTTAGACCCATTAATAACCAATACATGAGATAAAATTATTAAATAGTTGATTAGTTTAAAAATTAAAACTTATATTTTGAAAATATAAAATAGAGAAATTTATTAACTTCACAAAAAAAAATGATAAATAAATAAGAACTTAAGTAGTATAAAAACAAATAAATAATTCAAAGATAATGGTAAATAACACCTTCAAGCGAGATACATAAGTTTATCATAACGATACCGTGGGAGACATGAGCGTACTCAAATATAACAAAAACATAAAAAAACCAACTTTAAATAAAAAATAAAATCAACAAAATCTCCCCCAACAAAAATTATACAAGTAATTAATCTTATAAAAATAATTCTTGAATACTCTGCAATAAAAAGGAATGCAAAACCCCCTGATCTATATTCAATATTAAACCCAGAGACTAATTCTCTTTCACCTTCAGAAAAATCAAAAGGTCTACGATTAGTTTCAGCTATACAACACGAAATTCAACAAAAAAAAATAGGAAAAGAAATAAATAAAAACCAAATATTAGATTGGTATAAGCCTAAACTTAAAAAGTTATAACTCCCAATTAATAAAAAATAACACAATAAAATTAATGATAAAGAAACTTCATAAGAAACAGCTTGTGAAATTCTACGAATACAGCCTAATATTGAATATACTCTATTAGAAGATCACCCACAAATTATTAAACCGTAAACACTAAAAGAAGAACAAACTAAAAAAAACAAAAGACCAAAATTAAAATTAATACAATTAAATAAAAATGGGTAAATTAACCAAATAAATAAAGATTGAATTAAACTAAAAATAGGACAAAAATAATAAATAATCAAGTTAGAGTTTAAAGGTCAAATAGATTCTTTACAAAACAATTTTAACCCATCACTAAAAGGTTGAAGCAATCCTAAGTAACCAACTTTATTAGGGCCTTTACGATACTGAATATAACTTAAAACCTTACGTTCAAATAAAGTAAAAAATCCAACAGAGACCAGAACCATTAATACCAAAAACAAAAAGTTTAAAATAAACAATACTAGATATGTATATATACATATAATTAAAACCTAAATTTAATACATTATTTCTGCCAAACTAGCATTAAAAATAAACAATATAAAATTGAATTAAATGGTCCTTTCGTACTAAAATAATTTATATATAATCAGATAGAAACCGACCTGGCTCACACCGGTCTGAACTCAAATCATGTAAGAAATTAAAAGTCGAACAGACTTAAAACCAAAAAAACTACCCCCTGGTATTATCTTAATTCAACATCGAGGTCGCAAACTTTAATATAAATAAGAACTTACCATTAAAATTACGCTGTTATCCCTAAGGTAACTTAATCTTTTAATCTTAAAAAAGGATCAAAAAATCATAAATTAATGAAAATAAAAATTAAAGTTAAATTTAATAATCACCCCAATTAAATTTAGATAATTAAATATATAAATTAAAACTAAACAAATTAATATTAAATAAATAAATAAAGTTCTATAGGGTCTTCTCGTCCCAAAAAAATAATTAAGCTTTCTCACTTAAAAATTAAATTTTAATAATAAAATTAATAAAGTAAATTTCTCATTATATCATTCATTCCAGACTTCAATTAAAAGACTAATTATTATGCTACCTTTGTACAGTCAAAATACTGCAGCTATTTAAAATTAATCATTGAGCAGATATTACTTTTAAAAAATTGCTAAAAGAAATGTTTTTGTTAAACATTTGAAAATTTAAATTGCCGAGTTCATTTAAAATTAATTAAAAATTATACTAATTTAATCATTATTATTTATAAATTAAAATTAATTAAAAAAAATCAATAATATATTAAATAAAAAATAATTATAATAAAAAGATTAAATTTATTACAAACTAACAACAAAAAATACAAATCATAAAAAAATCAATAAAAATTAAATTTTAAATAAAAATGAAGATTATCCCTCATTTATTAAATTACAAAAAATAATTAAAATTAAATTTATTATTAATTAACCAGATATAACAAAAAACGATTAACTTTTAACTACTTAATTAAAATTATAAAACTTTATAAAACAAGAAATTAATATTAAAAAAGATCAATTTGATTCGGGAACTAAATATAAATTAATAATTAAATTAACCCTGATACAAAAGGTACAAAAATAATTACATTTAAAATTATGTAATTAATCCTCATCAGTAATAAAATAAAATTATTTTATTAAAAACTAAAAAAATATAAATAAAACATAAACCAAAAATAAAAATAAAATTATATAAATCAAAATGAACCGAAGATTTCCAATTAATGTAAATAATTAACTTTAATATAAGCTACATTTTGTATCATCTAACCCCACCTTCCGGTGGGGTTACTATGTTACGACTTATCCTAAAATAGGAGTGACGGGCAATATGTACACTAATCTTAATAAAATTTCAAAATAATTAATTAATTCAAATTACTATCAAATCCTAAATAATATATATGTTAATCATAAATATAAAATTAAAATTAAAAACTAATGTAACCCATATAAACTATTCTAAAAACTACACCTTGACCTAATATAATTGAATAAACTAAAAGAAAATTAATTCTTAAAAAACAATCATTACATAGAGATATATAAATAAATAGAAAGTAGAAGCTATCGTGGTTTATCAATTAATATACAGGTTCCTCTGAATATAAGATTAACCGCCAAATTCTTTGAGTTATGAAGAATAATCTACTTTTATTCAAGTTAGAGTTAAATTTAAACATAAAAGGGTATCTAATCCTATTTTGAATTATAAAGGTATAATAAATTAATAAATAGAAAAAAAAAATAATTATAAATTCCACCTAAATAAAAAATATAAAATTCCTAATAAATAAATCAATAAAGAACCAAAAAATTTAATTTTAGTTAACTGTATAACCGCGAATGCTGGCACAGAATTTATCAACCATAAAAATGAATCACTAAATTTATTTATATAAATTAAAAAATTCTAATTACTATTAAATACTATATTTATAATTTTAAATATATAAATTAATCAAGATAACTAAACAAAAAGCAAGAATCAAACTTAAATAAATTAGTATAAACCATACAGGACTTTAAATTATTGGGGGGGTAGGCCAGTAATATTTGTGCTACAATTTCTATTAAAATTAGAGTAGATTATAAAAAAGTAAATAAAGTTAGACCCTCGATAATATCACAAAGAAAAAATAATAGTCATTAAAGACCCCTATTGGAACATCTCAGAAAAATTAAGTCTAGAATTCTAGCAATCCAATAAGTAATAGTAAGAATATATAAGTAATTAGGGGATTACTTAAAATATTTATCTTACTAGTGAGTAAAAATAATTAATTAAATAAAAATATGAAAGAAATTAAAGAATTAAGTATATTTTAACCTCACTAGTAAGTAATTATGGTTAATAGTAACAAATAAATTAACTTATATTTAAAATATATAAATTTACCCAGGAATATATATTAACTTAAATAGATAAGTAAGTATATATGTTTTACTTTAATCTAGTATTGCTTTCTTTTTTCTGCAAAAAAAAAAAAAAGAAAGCAATAGAATTAAAATTGAATTATTTAATTAATTAATTTTATTATTTATATTTAATATTATTTTTAAAATTTGATTTTTACAGTTCTAATATTATAAATTTTGTAATTTTAATTTACTTATTGATTATAACAAATTAAATGCTAATTATTATTAAACCAATAATTTTATTTTGTTGAAAAAAATTTAATTTATATTAAATCAACCCTAAGGTTGATTCAATTTTAATTAATAAATTATATTTTATAAGGATTATAAATTATAATTAATTAATTATTATTTAAAGTTATTATATTAAATATTTCATCAATATATAAATCTATCCTCTATAGTATGAGGATAGATTTAATATTATTAATATAATAATTATTTATATATATTATAATTATATAGTTATTTATAAGTATATATATAATTATAATATATTAATGTTTAATTATATTTATATTAAATAAATAATTATTATATGTATATATTTATGAATTAAAACAGATTAATTATATAATAACCTGTCGGAATAAAATTTACTTTAAT